TTGCAGCGAGTGCTGACATGTTCCGAGGGGGGACTTAATGAAATAGAAGAAGATTCATTTAAATAACAAGTTATACCTTTTGCATGGGGAATCGTTACTGAAGTTACGGTTCGAAATAGCCATTGAAGTCGAAACATAAACAGAAGAATGAGTTGTGCAAGAATCCGTAGTTCTATTTTTTAGAATTTCTCCATTAATTCCTTTCAAGTAAAGAAACGATTCCCCCCCGCAAAAAAGTGAGAGTTTGTATCTTCTCTTTTTCGAGGTTACTCTTTTCTCTATTCATTGAACTGCCAAATTTTATGAATTTGGGTCAATTGGATCTAGTGAAAAAGAAAAAATCACAGTATTGGTCTTTTTTGCGGACTCAAGTGCTCAAACAAGGCTTTTCCCGCGAGAAAAGAAACGTGCGTTTTTTCATTCCAATAAGTCAATATCAATAAAAAAGGAAAAAAAAAATCATAACAAATGACAGGAGTGAGTGTCATAGGAATGGAAATAGCCTTCGTCACTGCCACAATAACAAGTATTTTGTTTTGAAAATCAGAAAAATTTTTTGATCTACGATTCGTTGGAACAAAACGAGGAATGGCCTGGCTAGAGACTGGCCAGGCCGGGGAATAAAAGAGCCTCGATTTTCTCAATCTTTACTTCACGCGTTACAAATGAACTAACAATTTGTTATTGGGAGAGATGGCTGAGTGGACTAAAGCGGCGGATTGCTAATCCGTTGTACGGGTTATTCGTACCGAGGGTTCGAATCCCTCTCTCTCCGCCCCTTCTGATCGCTTGAAATTTCCCATCTTTCGAATTCTAAAAAACTTTGATCCCTTCTTATCTTGGTTAAATGTATGGAATAGAGAAGATCTTAAGAAGATTAAGAAATCCAGGAACTAAAAACCGCCGATTTTTTTATTCCTCACGTCCAGGATTACGTCCTGGATCATTAGATAGGAATCCGAAGATGAATAGAGAAACAAAGAATACCACTACTGTGTAAACGAAGAGTTTGAGAGTAAGCATTACACAATCTCCAAGATCAGTTTTGGTGGAAAGGAAATAGGGGAATAGATTCTCCGTTTTTGTACCGCATATCCCATTTTGATTTTGACACCAAGAAGTTTCTTTCTACTTTCTAGAAACTAGAAAAATCGAAAAGAAAGGGATTTATTTGTAATAAGATCTCCTTCGTTACCGAAATTTTCTTTCATACTCAGAATTACGTATTGTGAGGTACCTTACAACGGGGTATTTGACCTTATTTAGGAGGGTCAGAATGAGAAAACGGGGCGATCCAGATTCATTTCGGCTATCCAATTTCCATGTTTGAATCGAGAGTTCATAATGTAAGACTTATCTGATCTTATCAAAATCAACTGTTAAAATAGATTTCTTTTTTCCTCGAATCAATCATTAATCCTTCTCGGACAGTATTCAAGATCTCATCGAAAACTTACAGCAGCTTGCCAAACAAGGGCTAAGAGAAAAAAGAACACAGGTATGACCGGCATAATATCTACGATTGGATTGAAAAAAGCATAAGCCTCGGGTAATTTGGCGAAGAAAAAGCTACCCGAATGAAGGGTAGAATTAAGACAGATACATATCAAACTAAAGGTATTAAGCATAATAAATATTTTGTTCTTGGAGAGAATTTCATTGTTATTGAGTTATTGATATAAGGGAAAAAATGAAGAAAGAAGATAGGCCAAACAAAAAATTTTTCTTTTGTTTTGAACTCCCCCAATCAAAAATCTTTCAATTCTCATTTGAGAGTTGAAAAAGTCATACTTTTCTACAATATCTTATATTGATTTATATATAATGAGCAATAAATTCATTTTGAATTTACATGTGTAGAATTCTAGCAACAACCTATTCTAGGTCTCTATATCTATAGATATAGATGTATAGATATATGGATGTATAGATATATGGATGTATAGGATATACATAGATCTATCTATCTAGAATAGATTCTATCTAGATTCTAGATAGATTGGGGCTGGAATTGACGAACAACCAATAGACATAATAGTGTTATTCGTGTCGAATAGAAATCTAAATGGGGCGTGGCCAAGCGGTAAGGCAGCGGGTTTTGGTCCCGTTACTCGGAGGTTCGAATCCTTCCGTCCCAAACCTGACTCTTTCATAACAATGTTCCCTTTTCTTTAAGAATCCTCTGTTTATTTAACGGTGTCATTTTGGATACAACGCGATCCCATTCCATCTTTTTTTCCGATTTCTAATGATTCACATATGAAAGAATCATATCCTTTTTGGATTCCCACATGATGCATTCTGAGGCGAAATGCCTAAGAGGGGTCTCTATCTTTCCTAAAGGGAATAAGGTATTCAAAATGACTAATTTTAGGTAGATCCTGAATCTGAAACAGGAGGAGTTCTTGGTACTCATTTCATCACTGGAATTAAAGCTCCTAAGCCTGGGGTGGAACAAAAAAAGAGAAAGGAAAGGACGAGGCGAATTGATTTGGACTCATTTGGTTGTATACCTACACAAGATAGCATCCCGTAAGAAAATCTTTTTTGATTCGTTTTGACTATGTATGATCTTTATAAAATGGTGTAAATACGGGTTTTTCGCAAAGGAAGGTATCAATTTCAATATATGTGTGATATGGATCGCATTAAAAAGAATAAACTTCAATACGGAACAGGTTTCTTTTCTTTGCTTTGGAGACCCAATTGCTTTGATTTTAAATTCATTGTTCTCCAATTATTCATTGGAGAACAATGAAACGATGGGAGGAGATTCATACATTCTATTTCCATTCCATAACGGAATGAAAATAGGATTTCAGGAAAGATTCCTGAACCTGAAATAGACCAAAATGCATATACAAAAAATCCGTATAAAATGAGTCGCGTCCAGTCCATATGTATTCTTATTGTTTTGTTTGGTTTTAGATTTTAGTGACACAGATATTTCGGTTTTGGCAAAATAGATTTGATTTGTGATCTCTTAAATATACACGATGACTCACGGTCACTATTCTCCGGTGTATCTGATGGATACGGAAAGAGCATACTCCTATGATTTTGATTGAGAAAATAAGATGAGAGAATAACGACCTTAATCTTATCTTCCATAAGCCTTTCCTTTTTTATTCATCTCCATGAATCCAAACAAATTGGATTTGTTTCTCGACCTGTTTATCCGGTTTAAATTGTTGATGATTCGATTGGAAAAGAAACAAGGATTTATCTTATGACGATCGAATTTGTGTATCTTTCATTAATCATTAATGAGATATCCGATAACCCTTTTCATTTAATTACTTGTTTTGGTTGTGGCGATTTGTTGATTTGATTGATTTAGAGATCAAACTCGTTTTTTACAGGAAAACTTATTTCTAATAATGATCATTCTGTCTCGAAGTAGTAAATTCTTGAAAGCATTTTTCATGCCTCCCTACCTTATATTTATAAGTCTTAAATATTCGAAGAAGTGTGAGATGGGTTAATTTATAGTATCGAGTTACTTGCGACTTTTCTGGGTCATTAGAAAAACTTGTTTAGTTAATGGTTCGTTTTATTTGGTTCCTGTATTTAGAATCCAAAAAAATACTCTTCTTTGGCTTAGTTGTTCAAGAAAGAATTGGATTGTTCGTGGGTGCTCGTCCCGAACAATACGTTGAAAGTTTCGATATAAATAAGTCTTAAGCAACGTATTCTTAGTGTTTTTTAGAAGTGTGTTCCTCATAGGACAGGTGGCAGAATATGGGGTTAAGTTGATTTCTTGCCGAGACTTTCACAGAGAAATGAATGGATATTCATCCATATAGAAAAGGGTATGGACTGCTCTACTATGCACTGCACTGAAGGAACCAATGACTATTCATGATTCCATATTGAATCAATTCCATATCGATTCCAAATTACAAATGAGAGGTAGGGGAGTGTTATGGTAAAACTTCGTTTGAAACGATGTGGTAGAAAGCAACGTGCGACTTGAAGGACAAGATAGATCTGCTGCGGATTCTTGCACCCGCCATTTCCATTTTATATATCAATGAAGATGCTCTTGGTTCGACATAGTTTGTTCTATGCCACTAGGACCCAATTTTTGGGGGGATAGTACATGATGGAGCTCGAGCATAAATTCTTGATTCATTTATCAGAGGGAAGGATCTAGGGTTAGTGCCGGTCAATAAGTTGTTCCAACTTCGTAAGGATATCTTCGATGTAAAAATCCAAAATTCGAACAAGTTTCAAATCCAAAAGCAAAAAAGTACAATTTGTCGGAATTGGTAAAACTTTTTCGATCAAAAAAGTGTATTGTATCATAAAGGGTACAATCATTTGTGTAATTGTTCAATAGAAAGAACAAAAGGTATGTTGCTGCCTTTTTGAAACAATTAAGGATCACCGAAGTAATGTCTAAACCCAACGATTCAAAGAAAAGATAAAGGATACCGGAACAAGTAAACGCCATTTTCCATTGTCTCAGTAACTAGATTAGAATGAGGAAGGAAAATAGATTCTAGACGAGACAACCAAAAGAGGTTAGAGACGGCTCAATAAATGTCTAAGGGTTTACCTTTGATCTCTTTGAGAATTACCCAACTTGAGTTATGAGTATGAATGAGATTTCTTTTTCAGTAAGGAAGAAAAAAAAAAAAATGATTCAAATCCTAATTAATTGATGATTTTTGTGGATCTGTTTTCCACTCTATACAGAAATTCGAATCATTCTTTCTCGAGCCGTACGAGGGGAAAGCCTCTTATACGTTTCTAGGGGGGGTATTGTTCATCTATATCTATCCCAATGTGCTGTCTATCGAATCGTTGCAATTGATGTTCGATCCCGAAGAGAAGGAAGAGATCTTCGTAAAGTGGGTTTTTACGATCCGATAAAAAAACAAACTTATTCAAATGTTCCTTCGATTCTATATTTCCTCGAGAAAGGCGCTCAACCTACGCGAACTGTTTATGATATTTCAAAAAAAGCAGAAGTATTTAAGGAACTTGAAATTAATAAAACGAAATGAAATTTCTGAAATAGAAAAAGGGAATATCTAGCTTTGTATAATTTTTCTCCACCGTTCCTTTCCTTTTTTCTCGCTCTATTCATACTTATTCACTATTGCTAACGCATGATCCCATATCATATAGCGGCAAAAAATCTCTTCTATTGACATGAAACGAATAAAAAAAAGATCGAGTGAATAGTAGTGCCAATCCAACACAAGTCTTTATTTTCCTTATGTTTCTTATGTTTATGGAATTTGTTTCTCAACATTCAATTCATATTGACAACAGTGTATCGGTCGATTTATAATTGGATCGTGGCTAAATAAAAGGATCCACTGTTCTATGTCCCATAAGTTTCTTTCCTTCACTCAAACGATGAGTTCGACAGATTCGCTGTGACAAAAGAAGTCTCTTCTGAGTTTTTTTTTTTTAATGAAAAAATGAGAAAAAAGGAGGGCCCGTAAATTAGCTCTATTTATCCGCGAATCTGTTGTAGTTTCATCTGATCTGAACATTTTTTACGTTTTTAATCGATCAACAAATGTTTCTTTTCGATTTGTTGCCGGTTCAATGTTTTGGTTGGGTAAGACAATCTAATCTCTTTGTTTTATTTTTTGGTTTAGATCGTATCTACATACCCTATCTACACGGGTTGCTAACTCAACGGTAGAGTATTCGGCTTTTAAGTGCGGCTATGATCTTTTACACATTTGGATGAAGCAACGGATTCGTCCATACCATTGGTAGAGTTTGTAAGACCACGACTGATCCTGAAGGAGAATGAATGGAAAAAACAGCATGTCGTATCAATGGAGAGCTCCGGGAATATTTCATCCTTAACCGGGGCGGTACAAAATCTTGTTTTGATTTTGGGAACGGTACCAAATCAATTTACAGTTGGGTCGTGTGAATAAATGGATAGAGCCCTAACGGCTCCAATGCTAAGGAACCTAGAAGCAACGAGCTTATATTCATAATTCGAACGATTACCCGATCTAATTAGACGTTAAAAATAGATTAGTGCCTGATGCGGGAAAGAATTCTCCGATGAGCGGATCATCGATTCCTTTTTTCATGAATCCTAACTATTAACTATTCTTTCTCTATTCTAATTCGAAATTATAGAGTATGGAGTGGAGATGAGTGTGTAGAAGAAACGGTATACTGATAAAGAGAACTTCTTCCAAAATCAAAAGATCGATTGGGTTGCAAAAATAAAGGATTTCTAACCATCTGTTGTAACTATAACGAAGACAAACAAATTGGACGGAAAGAGAGGATCCATTGCTTGGGCTGTACTCCCCGTCTTCGGGGTATCTACTCTTTTTTACTATATACCTTGTTCTGACCGTATCGCACTATGTATCATTTGATAACCCAAGAAATACCTCGTGCCTTTGGTCCAAGGGGACCAAGTAGAATTTCAAATGGAGGAATTACAGAGATATTTCGAAATAGATAGATTTCGGCAACAATGCTTCATTTATCCGTTTCTATTTCAGGAGTATGTCTACGCACTTGCTCATTATTATGCTTTAAACGGTTCGGTTTTTTACGAAACTATGGAAAATTTAGGTTATGACAATAAATCCAGCTCACTAATTGTGAAACGTTTAATTACTCGAATGCATCGACAGAATCGTTTGATTATTTCGATTAATGATTCCAACCAAAATCGATTCATTGGGCACAGCAAAAATTTGTATACTCAAACAGTATCAGAGGGTTTTGCAGTTATTATGGAAATTCCATTCTCGCTGCAATTAGTATCTTCTTTAGAAGAAAAAGAAATATTCAAATTCCATAATTTACGATCTATTCATTCAATATTTCCCTTTTTCGAGGACAAATTATCACATTTAAATCACGTGTCACATATACTAATACCTTACCCCGCTCATCTGGAAATATTGGTTCAAATACTTTATTCTTGGATACAAGATGCTCCCTCTTTGCATTTATTGCGAGTCTTTCTCCACAACTATCAGAATTCGAATAGTCTCAAAGCTCCGAAGAAATCCATTTCCGTTTGTTCAAAAGAGAATCGAAGATTCTTCTTGTTCATATATAATTTTCATGTATATGAATGTGAATCGGTATTTGTTTTTCTCCGTAAACAATCTTCTCATTTACGACCAACATCCTTTGGAACTGTTCTTGAGCGAACACATTTCTATGGAAAAATAGAACATCTTGTAGTAGTGCTTCGGAATGATTTTCAGAAGGCCCTATGGTTGTTCAAGGACCCTTTTATGCATTATGTCAGATATCAAGGAAATTCCATTCTGGCTTCAAAGGGGACTCATCTTCGTATGAAGAAATGGAAATTTTACCTTGTCCGTTTTTGGCAATCTCATTTTTACTTGTGGTCTCAACCGGACAGGATCCATATAACCCAATTATACAATCATTCTTTCTATTTTCTGGGCTATCTTTCAAGTGTACACCGAAATTCTTCGGCAGTAAGGAGTCAAATGTTAGAGAATTCATTTCTAATAGATACTT